CACTAGCTGTGTATAGGTCTGAATTTTCTTGGCTATAGAATAAAATTCAATTTTTTAATAATATATATCAGTAAAATGTTTTGCTCTTTAATTATATTAATCGAACTTGGCCTGGTTTAGGGGTTTGACAGGATAAGCAGGATTCGTTTAATTTTGGGGGGGGTTAGGGGGGGTTTACGTGAATAGAGCTTTCCGGGGGAGAATCTCCAATAGGGAATAACGAGACATAAGTGGATTATATGCACCTGAAATAATAACATGCAAAGCTTATTGTAAAATCCTTAAAACATTGAACTTCATAGTGGATACCAGTGGCATCGGACTTAAAACTGGAATGGACTACCTTAAACTAACCCCCGGAGATTGATGCAGGAAGAATGTCAAATGAAAGGATCCCCAAAAAAAAAATACCAAATGCGCTATGGAAAGAACGCTCGGCATGGGGAGTTATCTCGCTTCGGAGTCACACCAATCATTCATGCCTATTACACCAAATCAAGGGGATAACTAATTGTGTGTCTTCCACCCTGTCAAGCATTACGTATCTTTAAGCCACTCCTTGCTGATCTCTTACTGGACTAACATTTTAATATAAACCCTAATCAAATCACGCAAGGAAACATAGGACATGCATTTAACATTTGAATTAATCTATATCGACATGTCAAAAGAAATTCATGTGAGAGCTGGAACTGTCATGTATGTACCCTTGGATTTAATGTATTTAAACCATAATGTAATATTATGCATATTATGTACTAAACCATAATATAATTATTCAGAGAATAGTTTAGTTTAGAATCCTAGCTTTGGGAGTTAGGGGTGGGAGTTAGAATCTCTTTTCTCTGGCACTAGGAAGGATTTTAACCTTCGATCTCCGGATTACAAGACCGGCGCTTTATGTTTAAGCTACTAGGGCAAAAGTTTATGAGTTTATTTTCTAGTCAGCCTGCCAATGGGTTTACAATTAGGAATAACAAGAAATATAAGATGGAGGCGATTTGCCCAATAATAATAAATGGGTGTTCTACTGGTATCCCGCCGATTCAGGTGAGGATTATTACGTTGGCTACAAGTGCTCAGAACAAGAGTTGTGAGAGGGGTCGGAAGGTTAGGCCTTGCTGTTTAGAGGTGTGTAGTAGGGGCACTACTATAAGTACTAGAATGGATAGTAGTAGCGCTAGGACTCCTCCTAGTTTATTTGGGATTGATCGTAAAATGGCGTAAGCAAATAGGAAGTATCATTCTGGTTTAATGTGGGGAGGTGTTACTAGTGGGTTGGCGGGGGTGAAGTTTTCTGGGTCTCCTAATAGGTTTGGTGAAAATAGGGCTAGGGATGTAAGGGCTGTTAGTAGAATAATAAATCCTAGGATATCTTTATAGGAAAAGTAGGGGTGGAATGAGATTTTGTCTGCATCGGAGTTTAAGCCAATTGGGTTGTTGGAGCCTGTTTCGTGTAGGAAGAGGGCGTGCAGAATTGTGGCTGCAATAATTAAGAACGGGAGTAGGAAGTGGAAGGCAAAGAATCGGGTTAAGGTTGCATTGTCTACGGAGAAGCCCCCTCAGATTCATTGTACTAGGGCATCTCCTACGTATGGTACTGCTGATAATAGGTTTGTAATTACTGTTGCACCTCAGAATGATATTTGTCCTCATGGTAATACGTATCCTACGAATGCAGTTATTATTACAAGGAGTAGGAGGATTACTCCAATATTTCATGTTTCTTTGTAAAGGTATGAGCCGTAATATAATCCTCGTCCGATGTGTAGGTAAATACAGATGAAAAAGAATGAAGCTCCATTGGCGTGTAGGTTTCGGATAATTCACCCATAGTTTACGTCGCGGCAGATATGGGCTACAGATGAGAAGGCAGTTGAGATGTCTGAGGTATAATGTATGGCTAGAAATAATCCGGTTAGGATTTGTATCATAAGACATAGTAATAGTAGGGATCCAAAGTTTCATCATGCGGAAATGTTGGATGGGGCAGGGAGGTCAATAAGTGCGTCGTTAATAATTTTGAATAGGGGGTGGGTTTTTCGGGTGACCATAGTTCTTATAGTTGAATTACAACGGTGGTTTTTCGAGTCATTGGTCCTGGTTAAAATCCTGGTAAGAATTATGATATATCTTTTTAATTTACTTTTGTTGTGTTTAGTGGTTGGGTTGATTGGGGTGGCTTCTAATCCTGCGCCCTATTTTGCGGCTTTGGGGTTAGCTGTGGCAGCGGGGGTGGGTTGTGGTATTTTGATTGGTCATGGTGGGTCGTTAGTTGGCCTAATGTTATTTTTGATTTATTTGGGTGGAATGTTAGTGGTTTTTGCGTATTCGGCGGCCTTAGCTGCTGAACCTTTTCCTGAAACGTGGGGGGCGGGGTCGGTTAAGGGTTATGTTATGATGTATTTGTTAGGGGTTGGTGTTATAATATGGTGGTTTTGGGATGGGCGTGGGGGTTGGGTTGTAGTGGATGAGTTTAAAGAGTTTTTTATGGTTCGTGGGGATGTCAGTGGTATTTCTTTAATGTATTCTGTTGGGGGCGGCATGTTAGTGGTGTGTGGGTGGGTTTTATTGTTGTGTCTTTTTGTTGTGTTAGAGTTGACTCGTGGTCTAAGCCGTGGGGCCCTTCGGGCGGTTTAGTATGTGGATAGGAGAATAGTAATTAGGGTTGTGGATATTAAGTAAAAGGTGAGGTAAATTTTAATAATATTGGTGTTGATGTTGTCGAATAGGGAGGATAGGAAGTGGTGAGAGGGGTGGAGTCCTTTTGGGGCCATTTCTAATCACTGTCGGTCGAATTTTGTGGCCTGTTTTCCTAAGGTGAGGTTGAGTTTCGGGGCCAGGCGGTGAATGATTGGTGGGAAGAATCCTAGCATGTTGGAGAAGCTGTGGGAAGTTGTTGTGGGGGTAATTTTGATTTGTTTGGAGGTTGCTGTGGCTAATGTTAGGGCAATGATGAGGCCTGCAATTGTAACTGTTAGTGCGGCTATTTTAAGGGAGAGAGGTATTGTTATGGTTGGGGTTTTTATTGGCAGGAAATTTGAGGAGATAATAAGTCCTGCAATAATGCTTCCTCAGGCTAGGCGTTCAATTGGTATAATCACTGTTGGGTGATTTTCATTAATAGGTGATAGGGTTGAGAATCGGGGGGAGCCTATGGTTACAAAGAAAATGACTCGGAGGCTGTAAATTGCGGTGAAGGATGTGGCGATTAGTGTTAGGGTTAGGGCTCAGGCGTTTAGGTGTGAGGTGTTGAGGGCTTCGATGATTGCGTCTTTTGAGAAGAATCCTGCTAGGAATGGCATTCCTGTGAGTGCTAGGCTGCCAATGATTAAGCATGATGAGGTGAAGGGTATTAGTTTGTGTAGGCCACCTATTTTTCGGATATCTTGTTCATCATTTAGGCTGTGAATAATTGATCCGGAACAAAGGAATAGCATGGCTTTGAAGAAGGCGTGGGTGCAGACGTGTAGGAATGCTAATTGGGGCTGGTTTAGTCCGATGGTAACTATTATTAGGCCTAATTGGCTTGATGTTGAGAATGCTACGATTTTTTTGATATCATTTTGGGTTAAGGCGCATGTGGCGGTGAATAGGGTTGTTAGGGCCCCTAGGCATAAACAGGTGGTTAGGGCTAGTTGATTGTTTTCTATTAGCGGGTGTAGTCGAATTAGTAAAAAGATACCTGCGACTACTATAGTGCTTGAGTGGAGTAGGGCGGAGACTGGTGTGGGGCCTTCTATTGCTGATGGGAGTCAGGGGTGTAGGCCAAATTGGGCAGATTTTCCCGTGGCAGCGAGGATTAGTCCTATTAGTGGAATTGTTATATCAAAGTCTTTGGATAGTAGGAAGATTTGTGGGATTTCTCATGAGTTGAGGTTGGTTGCAATTCAGGCGATGGCTAAGATTAGGCCAATATCTCCTACTCGATTATATATAACTGCTTGGAGGGCTGCTGTGTTGGCGTCGGCTCGCCCATGTCATCATCCGATTAGGAGGAAGGATATAATTCCGACTCCCTCTCAGCCAGTGAATAGTTGGAATAGGTTGTTGGCGGTTACTAAAATGATTATGGCTATTAGAAATAATAATAGGCACTTAAAGAATCGATTAATGTTTGGGTCAGAGTGTATATATCATGACGCAAATTCTAGGATGGATCATGTCACATATAAGGCAATCGGGGTGAAGATTAGGGAATAATGGTCGAATTTAAAGCTAATGTTAATGTCAAAGTTTATGATATTTATTCAGTGTCAGGTGGTGATGATATTTTCTACTCCTTGGTCTAAGAAGATAATTAGTGGGATTGTATTGATGAAGAATGCGGTGCTTACAGCGGTTTTTACGTGTTTGGTGGCTCAATTTTCACTCAATGGTTTTGGATTTAGGGTTATTATTAGGGGTCAGGCTAAGATTAGTAAAGTTAGGAGTAGGGTGGTAGTTATAATGTTTAACATAGCTGCTACTTGGAGTTGCACCAAGAGTTTTTGGTTCCTAAGACCAATGGATGGACTATTATCCTTTAGAAGCGTTGGTTGAATGAGCCGCGGAGTTTAGCCGCGGGGGTAAGGATTAGCAATCCTTATTGCTTCATGCCTCTTTCGGTGGATAGGAGGAATTTAACCTTCAATTTTAGAATCACAATCTAATGTTTTAAATTAAACTATATCTACAATATCATCAGCCTCATATGATTTCTGGTTTTGCAATGAGGAGAATGACTGGGAGGAGGTGGAGGGTTAGTAATAGGTGTTCTCGTGTGTGGAATGGTTGTAAATTAATGATATGTTGTGGGAGTGGCCCTCGTTGTGTTATTAGGAATAGGTATAAAGAGTATGCTGCGGTAATTAGGGTTCCTGCTCCTGTTAGTGCTAGGGTTCAAGGTGATCAGTTAAATATTGCTGTAATAATTACCAGTTCTCCTATTAGGTTGGGTAACGGTGGTAGGGCTAAATTTGCCAGGTTTGAAATAAATCATCAAACGGCTGTTAAGGGGAAGATTGTTTGTAGGCCCCGGGCTAAAATTATCGTTCGGCTGTGGGTTCGTTCATAGGTTGTGTTGGCTAAGCAGAATAGGGCGGATGAGACTAGGCCATGGGCAATTATTAGTACTAAGGCTCCGGTAAAGCCTCATGGTGTTTGGATTAAAATTCCTCCTGCTACGAGGCCTATATGGCTTACGGATGAGTAAGCGATTAGTGACTTTAGATCTGTTTGTCGTAAACAGATTGATCCTGTTATAATTACACCTCATAGGGCGAGTGCGATGATGGGGTAAATAAGGTCTTTTGATAGGGGGCCTAGAATTACCATTATTCGTATTATACCGTAGCCTCCTAGTTTTAGTAGAACTGCTGCTAGTACTATGGATCCTGCTACTGGGGCCTCTACGTGGGCCTTTGGAAGTCATAAGTGGACGCCGTATAGAGGTATTTTCACTAGGAAGGCAATTAGGCAGCCTGCCCATCAAATTTTATCTCCTCATGAGTTAAGGGTTAATGGGTGAAGGTGTTGGATGATTAATATTGAAAGTGTGCCTGTTTGTTGGTGTAGTAATAGTAAGGCTACTAATAGAGGGAGGGACCCTGCTAGTGTGTAGAATAGGAAATATGTTCCGGCGCTCAGGCGTTCAGCTTGGTTTCCCCATCGAGTAATAATAATTAGGGTTGGGATTAGGGTTGCTTCAAATATAATATAGAATATGATGATTTCTGTTGCCCCGAATGCTATAATTAGAAATATTTGTAGTGAGGCCAGTAAGGTGATATAGGTTCGTTGGCGATAGATGGGTTCTGTTTTAATGTGGTTTTGACTGGCTAGGATTATCAGGGGAAGTAGTCAGCAGGTGAGGATTAGAAGGGGGGTTGATAAGGGGTCTGTGGCCATATATAAGTTTAGGGAGGTTCAACCTGTCTCTGAGGGTCACTTAAATCAGCTTAAGCTAATTGAGGCAATGATTAGGCTTTGAAGTGTTGTGTTTACCCATAGTCATTTTGGGGTGGAAAATCAGATTGTGGGAAATAATATAATTGTTGGAATTAGGATTTTTAACATTGTAGTAGGTTTAGGGCTTGTAGTCGGTCTGTTCCATGTGTTCGGGCAGTGGCAACTAGTAATGCTAATCCTGCGCTGGCTTCACAAGCTGAGAAGGCTAATAGAAGGATAGGGGCGGCAGAGAATGCGGTTGATTCTAATTGTAGTGTCCATAAGGCCATGGCAATAAATAGAGATAGTATTATTCCTTCTAAGCATAGTAGGGCCGACAGGAGATGGGTGCGGTGGAATGTCAGGCCTGTGAGTCCAAGGGCAAATGCTGAGGTGAAGCTAAAGTATACTGGTGTCATAAGGGAATCGCGGGTTTTAACTGCGGTTTTCTGAGCCGAAATCAGAGGTCTTGTTTGGACTAATTCCCTATTCAGCTCATTCTAGTCCTCCTTGTACTCATTCATAAATTAGGCCTAGGGTGAGTAAAATAAGGACAGCTGCGGCTCATAATAGGGTGTAGGATGGATCTGGTAGTTGGTTTCCTCAGGGCAGTGGTAATAGCAGTGCAATTTCTAGGTCGAAGAGTAGGAATAAGATGGCAATTAGGAAGAAGCGGATTGAAAATGGTAGGCGTGCTGACCCTAAAGGGTCAAAACCACATTCGTAGGGGGAGAGTTTTTCTGCGTCTGGATTTATTTGGGGGAGCCAGAATGATAGTAGAGCTAGAATTATAGATAAGGCTGTGGAAATTAGTAGAATAATTATAATTAAGTTCATTATCTTTCCTTGGGGTTTAACCAAGACTGGGTGATTGGAAGTCACTTGTACTAACATTAGATACTAGAAAGATATGAGCCTCATCAGTAAATGGAGACATATAGGAATAATCATACGACGTCTACGAAGTGTCAGTATCAGGCGGCTGCTTCGAATCCAAAGTGATGTTCTGATGTGAAGTGGTATTTGATTTGTCGGAGGAGGCAGACAGTGAGGAAGGTTGAGCCAATAATAACATGTAATCCGTGGAATCCTGTGGCCACGAAGAATGTTGAACCATAAACCCCGTCGGCGATGGTGAAGGGGGCTTCGTAATACTCTATTGCTTGTAGGGCGGTGAAGTAAAATCCCAATAGGATTGTTAAGGTGAGGGAGTGGATTGCTTGTTTTCGCTCTCCTTCTATTAGGCTGTGGTGGGATCATGTTACTGTTACTCCGGATGCTAGGAGTACGGCAGTGTTGAGTAATGGTACTTCAAAGGGGTCTAATGTTGTGATACCTGAGGGGGGTCAGCATCCCCCTAGTTCTGGTGTGGGGGCTAGACTAGAGTGGTAGAAGGCTCAGAAAAACCCTAAGAAGAAAAATACCTCTGAGGTAATAAATAGGATTATTCCATATCGTAGGCCTTTTTGGACTGGTGGTGTGTGATGTCCTTGAAATGTTCCTTCTCGAATAATGTCTCGTCACCATTGATATATTGTGAGGAGGAGAAGTAGTAAGCCTAGTGTTAGTAAGGTAGTTGAGTGGAAGTGAAATCAGATTGCTAAACCTGATGTTATAAGGAGGGCAGCTGTAGCACCTGTTAGGGGTCATGGGCTTGGATCAACCATATGATATGCATGTGCTTGGTGGGCCATTAAACGTTTTCTTGTAAATAGAGACTTAATAGTAAAACAAACACATAGGCTTGGATAATAGCGACTGCAATTTCTAGAAGAGTGAGGAGGACTAAAAGAATAGCAGTGAGTGCGGCTACTGTTGTTATTATAGGTATTAGGGTAATTGTTGCAGTTGAGATTAGTTGAATTAATAGGTGGCCTGCTGTGAGGTTAGCTGTTAGTCGTACTCCTAATGCTAAGGGTCGGATGAATAAGCTAATTGTTTCGATAATAATTAAGATTGGGATGAGGGGGGTTGGGGTACCCTCTGGTAGCAGGTGGCCCAACGCTGCTGTGGGTTGGTTTCGAAGTCCAATAATTACTGTGGCTAATCAAAGTGGCACAGCTAGTCCTATGTTTAGTGATAATTGGGTTGTAGGGGTGAAGGTATATGGCAGTAGGCCTAATATATTTAGTATTAAAATAAAGATTATTAATGAGGCTAGGATTATAGCTCATTTATGTCCGTCCTTGTTGAGCGGTATTAGTAGCTGTTGTGTAAATGTTTTAATAAACCAGTTTTGTAGGGAGATTAGTCGATTATTTTGGTAGCGATTAGTCGGGGCGGGGATTAAGATTCATGGGAGGGTTAATGCAATGGCAATTAGGGGAATTCCAAGATGTGTGGGGCTTATGAATTGGTCGAATAGGTTTAATGCCATGGTCAGTTTCAGGTGTCTGATTTGAGATTTTTAGTATCAGGGGTTGTGATTTCGTTTGTAAAATTATGATTTAAGACTTTGCTGGGGATTACTGTTAGGAAAATTAATCATGAGAATACAAGGATTGCAAATCATGGGGCGGGGTTTAGTTGTGGCATATCACTAGAGGTGGTTGGGGGGCACCAATTTTTAGCTTAAAAGGCTAACGCTTAACCCTATTTAGCTTCCTAGTGAGGCGTCTTCAAGCATTAGGGAGGATCAGTTTTCAAAGTGTTCTAGAGGGACGGCTTCTACAACAATAGGTATGAAGCTGTGGTTAGCTCCGCAGATTTCAGAGCATTGTCCGTAGAACACTCCTGGGCGGGATGTAATGAAGGATGTTTGGTTTAGTCGTCCTGGTACTGCGTCTATTTTAACTCCTAGTGCTGGGACGGCTCAAGAGTGTAGGACGTCTTCGGCTGACACTAGGACTCGAATTGGGGACTCCATTGGGATAACTATTCGGTGGTCTGCCTCAAGAAGTCGGAATTGTCCTGGGGCTAGGTCTTGTGTTGGGATCATGTAGGAGTCAAAAGCTAAGTTTTCGTAGTCTGTATATTCATAGCTTCAGTATCATTGATGACCTATGGCTTTTACGGTAAGGTGTGGAGCATTAACTTCATCTATTAGGTATAAAATTCGGAGGGAGGGGAGGGCGATTAGGATAAGGATAACTGCTGGGAGAATTGTTCATACAATTTCGATTTCTTGAGAATCTAAAATATATTTGTTAGTGAGCTTAGTGGTGACTATTACAACAATAATGTATAGTACTAAAGTGCTGATTAGGAAAACAATTATTAAGGCATGGTCGTGGAAGTGCAGAAGTTCTTCTATTACAGGGGAGGCCGCGTCTTGGAATCCTAGTTGTGAGGGATGTGCCATTAAGCTATTAAGCTTAAGGTACGCAGGATTTTAACCTACATTTTTGCCTTGACAAGGCAAGGTAATAAAGTTTTACTAGTACCTTATAGAAGAAAGTGACAGAGTGGGTATGTGGCTGGCTTGAAACTAGTTTACGGGGGTTCGATTCCTTCCTTTCTCGGTTAATTTGTTTGAACTTGTACAAATGCTGGTTCTTCAAACGTATGATATGGTGGTGGACATCCATGTAATCACTCCACGTTTGTGGGTGTTAGTTCTACGGAGAGGACTTCCCGTTTAGCAGTGAAGGCCTCTCATAAAATGTATAGAAATATTACGACTGCCACTAAAGATACTAAGGAGCCGATTGATGAGATGATATTTCATAATGAATAGGCGTCTGGGTAATCAGAGTATCGTCGAGGCATTCCTGCTAACCCTAGGAAATGTTGGGGGAAGAAGGTGAGATTGACACCGATAAATATTGTTCCGAAGTGAATTTTTGTTCATGTGCCATGCATTGTATATCCAGTAAATAAGGGGAATCAATGGACGAAGGCTCCTATGATGGCAAATACTGCTCCTATTGATAGTACGTAATGGAAGTGGGCTACTACATAATATGTATCGTGTAGCACAATATCTAGGGAGGAGTTAGCTAATACAATTCCAGTGAGTCCTCCTACTGTAAATAGGAAAATGAAACCGAGGGCTCATAATAACGGAGTTTCTCATTTGATTAATCCCCCATGTAGAGTGGCAAGTCAGCTGAATACTTTTACTCCTGTTGGGATGGCAATAATTATTGTTGCGGATGTGAAATATGCTCGGGTGTCAACGTCTATTCCCACTGTAAATATGTGATGGGCTCAGACAATAAACCCTAGGAGTCCGATGGCTATTATGGCTCAGACCATTCCTATATATCCGAATGGTTCTTTTTTACCGGCGTAATAGGCTACAATGTGGGAGATCATCCCGAACCCTGGTAAAATTAAAATATATACTTCTGGATGCCCAAAGAACCAGAATAAGTGTTGGTAGAGAATTGGGTCTCCCCCTCCTGCGGGATCGAAGAATGTAGTATTTAAATTTCGATCCGTTAATAACATTGTAATGCCGGCGGCTAGTACTGGGAGTGATAGTAATAATAATACTGCTGTAATTAGGATGGCCCATACAAATAGGGGTGTTTGATATTGTGAGATGGCTGGGGGTTTCATATTAATGATGGTCGTAATAAAATTAATGGCCCCTAGAATGGAGGAAACTCCGGCAAGGTGGAGGGAGAAAATAGCTAAATCCACAGAAGCCCCTGCATGTGCTAGGTTTCCGGCAAGGGGTGGATAAACAGTCCACCCCGTTCCTACCCCCGCTTCGACTCCTGAGGAGGCAAGTAATAGTAGGAAGGAAGGTGGGAGTAATCAGAAGCTTATATTGTTTATTCGTGGGAATGCTATGTCTGGTGCACCAATTATTAGTGGAACAAGTCAGTTTCCGAAGCCTCCAATCATAATAGGTATTACTATAAAGAAAATTATTACAAAGGCGTGGGCGGTGACGATGACATTGTAGATTTGATCGTCACCTAAGAGGGCGCCAGGTTGGGCTAGCTCTGCTCGAATTAAAAGGCTAAGGGCTGTACCAAGTATCCCGGCTCAGGCACCAAATACTAGGTAGAGGGTGCCGATATCTTTATGGTTGGTTGAGAAGAATCAGCGTGTGATTGTCACAGGTAGGGTGGCCGAGGATCAGGCGGTGGATTGTAGCTCCATGTACAAAGGTTTAAGTCCTTTTCCTATCATAGTCTCGTGGTGTATTACATACTGGATTGCAAATCCATAGATGCCGAGTAGTTTCGGCCGGGACTTTCCCCGCCTTTTATAAGGAGGCGGGGAAAGTAGATGAATGCTCGCTGGCTTGAGCGTCTAGCTGTTAACTAGGAGTTTGTAGGATCGAGGCCTTCTCATCTAGTGAGGCTTTAGCTTAATTAAAGTGTCTGGGTTGCATTCAGAAGATGTGAGATAAAGTCTTGCAAGTCTTATATTTAGTATGGGGTTTGTGGCAGGGACTAGGAGATTTTCACTCCTACTTAAAGCTTTGAAGGCTTTTGGTCTGTGTTATCCTAAGTTCCTAGGTGGTTAAAGCTTGTGTTAATGGGGTTAATGGAAGTAGTAGAAGGGTTATGATTGTGAGGGAAGCAAGGGGGGTTATGTTTTGTGTAATTTTTATTCGTCAAGGGGTTAAGTAGTTGTTTGTGTTTGGTGCAGTTGTGAGTGTTATGGCGTAACATAGTCGTAGGTAGAAATATAGGCTGAGTAGGGCGCTTAGCGCTATAATGGTTGCTGTTAATGGGAGTTTTTGTATGGTGAGTTCTTGCAAGATTAATCATTTAGGTATAAAGCCGGTTAATGGGGGGAGTCCACCTAAGGATAACAGTACTAGGGCAGTTGTGGTTATGGTGATGGGAGTTTTTGATCAGCTGATGGCTAGTGTTGTGATTTTTGTGGTGGATATTAATTTAAATGTTAGGAAGGTAGTGGAGGTTATAATGATATAAATAATGAGGGCTAGTAGGGTTAGTTGTGAGTTAAATTGTACAATAATAATTATTCATCCTAGGTGGGCAATTGATGAGTAGGCTAGGATTTTTCGTAGTTGGGTTTGGCTAAGTCCTCCTCAGCCCCCAATAATGACTGAGGCAAGTCCTAGAATTGTTAGAAGTTGCGGGCTGGTAGATGGGGCTATTTGGATAATTAGTGCGAATGGTGCTAGTTTTTGTCATGTGGCTATGATTAATCCGGTAGAGAGGTCTAAACCTTGTATTACGGGTGGCATTCAGAAGTGTATAGGAGCTAAGCCTACTTTTAGTGCTAAGGCCATTGTTGTTAATGTGGTAGCCATTGGGTGAGTTAGGCAGGAGATGTTCCATTCTCCTGTGGCTCAAGCGTTAATGGTGCTGGCAAATAGGATTGTTGCTGCTGCGGTGGCTTGTGCGAGGAAGTATTTAATGGTGGCTTCTACAGCTCGTGGGTGGTGGTGTTGGGCTATTAGTGGTAGAATTGCTAATGTGTTGATTTCAAGGCCTATTCAAGCGAGTAATCAGTGGGAGCTTGTGAATGTTAGGGTTGTGCCTAGGCCCAGGCTTGATAGTAGGATTATAATCACATAAGGGCTCATCGGTAAGAGAAGGATTTTAACCTACATTTTTGGGGTATGGGCCCAAAAGCTTTGTTTAGCTGATCTTACTAGGAAGTGGTGTAATGGAAACACTTGGGGTTTTGATCCCCATGATATGGGTTCAAATCCCTTCTTTCTAAGGAGCCGGGAGGACTTTAACCTCCATGAGTCACTCTATCAAAGTGGTCCTTGGGTGTTCGGGCACGGCCCCGGTTATTGTGGGGGGAGACCTATAAATGCAATTGGTAAAGATACATGTCATAGGATGAGGGCTAGTGTTATTGGTAGGAAGTTTTTTCATACTAGATGTATTAGTTGGTCATATCGGAAGCGGGGGTAGGAGGCGCGTACTCATAGGAATAGAATTGATAACAGTGCGGCTTTCATTATAATGTTGATTGAAGTTAGTTCTGTGTGTGTTGGGGTGTAATTTGTGCCTAGAAATAGAATTGTTGATAATGTGTTTATTAATAAAATGTTGGCATACTCAGCTAGGAAGAATAGTGCGAATGGGCCTCCGGCATATTCTACGTTGAACCCTGAAACTAATTCTGATTCTCCTTCAGTTAGGTCGAAGGGGGCCCGGTTTGTTTCTGCCAGTGTAGAAATATATCATATGGCGGCCAGTGGTCAGGCTGGTAGTAGAAGTCAGATTGTTTCCTGGGTTGTGTTAAATATTTGCAGCGTGAAGCCACCTGTAAATACAATTGTGGATAGTAGGATTAATCCTAGGCTTACTTCGTAGGAGATGGTTTGGGCAACTGCACGTAGTGCCCCAATTAGTGCATATTTTGAATTGGAGGCCCACCCTGAGCCTAGAATGGAGTATACTGCTAAGCTTGAGAGGGCCAGGATGAACAGTATTCCTAGGTTTAAGTCTGTTATTGGGAGGGGGAGTGGTATAGGGGCCCATAATGATATGGCTAATGTTAGGGCCAATATTGGGGTGGCTAAAAATAGAAATGGGGAGGAGGTTGAGGGGCGAATTGGTTCTTTAATGAATAGTTTGATACCGTCTGCAATTGGCTGTAGTAAACCGTAGGGTCCTACTACATTGGGGCCCTTGCGTAGTTGTATATATCCTAGGACTTTTCGTTCAATTAGTGTTAGGAAGGCGACTGCTAGTAGGATTGGTACAATGTAGGTTAGGGGGTTGATTACATGTGTAATTAGGGTGGTGATCATAAATTAAGAGGAGGATTTGAACCTCCGGTTGAAAGGGCTTAGGCCTTTTGCAATTACCGGGCTCTGCCATCTTAATAATCTGGTCTTGATTTGGGTTTATGCTTTCCCTTTGTTTAATTTAGTTGGCGTCATTAAGTTGGGATGGGGCGTATTGGTAACATGGGCCCTTCTTTTCCGGTCCTTTCGTACTGGGAAAAGTAGCTATTACAGATAGAAACTGACCTGGATTACTCCGGTCTGAACTCAGATCACGTAGGACTTTAATCGTTGAACAAACGAACCCTTAATAGCGGCTGCACCATTAGGATGTCCTGATCCAACATCGAGGTCGTAAACCCCCTTGTCGATATGGACTCTGGAAGGGGATTGCGCTGTTATCCCTAGGGTAACTTGGTCCGTTGGTCGGCGGGTGGCCGGATCTTTATGGTCAGATGTTCTGTGACTTGGAAATGTCTCTCTTGGTTTTGGGGTGTGGCCCAATCCTCGTGGGAGCTTTATTTTTTCCCGTGGTCGCCCCAACAAAAGATTAGGATCAATTTCTATTTGGTTTGACTTGTCTAGGTCCTTAACATAGGTGATCTTTTATCTAAAGCTCCAAAGGGTCTTCTCGTCTTGTATTTATATGTCCGCTTCTGCACGGGCAGATCAATTTCATTGACTTGAGAGGGGAGACAGTTAAGCCCTCGTTCCACCATTCATACAGGTCTTCATTTAAAAGACAAGTGATTGCGCTACCTTCGCACGGTCAAAATACCGCGGCCGTTAAACTTGTCACTGGGCAGGTAAGACCTCCTATACATTGATTTTTGCAGGAGGCGATGTTTTTGGTAAACAGGCGAGGCTTGTATTTGCCGAGTTCCTTCCTTTTCTTTTAGTCTTTCCTAGTTTGGCCCTCCGGTGTGGGTTTAACGATTGAGTTGTGTGTTTATTTCTTGATGTTTGGTGTGGGACACATTACCCTCTATTGATTGGGTTCGGTAATTGCTAGTGGCTGGTCCAATCTAGCATACACGTGGGCTAGGAGAAAGGTGTTCTTTCTTATTACTCATTTTAGCAGTATCTTTTCTATGTTGGCATAGGGTGGCCTAATAGGGTTAGGGGTTTTAGATTGAGTATTCGAATAATAGATTTTTAATCCGTCTGAGCTTTAACGCTTTCTGTCTGGGTGGCTGCTTTTGGGCCCACTAGAGCGGTATATCTTGTGGAGTATAATCTTTAACCTCCTGGTTAGGTTGTGTCCTGTTTCAAAGAAGCTGTACCTTCTTTGATTAACTTTCGCATATTTCTCTGGCTCGTGTTTTGTATTTGTGAGTTGAGGAGTGCGAAGCTGAACTTCTATTCATTTCGTAGGCAACCAGCTATAACTAAGTTCGGTAAGTCTATCACTCCTACCCGGAGATCTTCCCACTCTTTTGCCACAGAGATGGGTTGGCCCTAATTAATAGGCTGTCTCGGGGTAGCTCACTTAGTTTCGGGGTTTTGAACTAAAGTTCTCTTTGCTCAGTGATGCTGGCTAAATCATGATGCAAAAGGTACGAGGGCTAGTCTCTGCTTTATTATGCTTTAATGATTTATTTCATTTCTCTTTCAGTGTTCCCTTGCGGTACTTTGGTTATAGCTTTGTGGTGCCTTTTCTGTCTCCCATACTAGGGCGGTAAAATGTTTTAGTTCGGTGTATTATTGTCCTTGTAAAACATGATAATGTTGTTTTGGTATTTTTGGTGGTTTAAGCTAGCTGTCTAGCTCAGGGCGATCCAACTTGCATGGATGTCTTCTCGGTGTAAGGGAGATGCTTGGCTATCTCAGCCACGTCCTGATTATTCCAAGTACACCTTCCGATTATTCCAAGTACACCTTCCGGTACACTTACCATGTTACGACTTGCCTCCCCGTATCTTTGGTTTTGTTCTTAGAGAGTGTTGTTAAGGTTTTATATGGGTGGGGGAGAGTGACGGGCGGTGTGTGCGCGTCTCAGAGCCTAATTCAAAAGGACACACTATTTTCTTTTTACTGCTAAATCCACCTTCAGACATGTGTTTCAGGGTGTCGTCCGTGATATTCTGTTATGTAGAAAATGTAGCCCATTTCTTCCCACTCCATTCGCTACACCTTGACCTGGCGTTTTTGGGTGTACCACTTTTGCTTACTTTTAAACCTTCACGGGGTAAGCTGACGACGGCGGTATATAGGCGGGAAAAACAAGGAGTGGTGAGGTTTAGCGGGGTTTATCGGTTCTAGAACAGGCTCCTCTAGGTGGGTCTGAGACACCGCCAAGTCCTTTGGGTTTTAAGCTATGCTCGTAGTACCCGGGCGGATGTGTGTGTAAGTTAACATCTTGGTTTAAGGCTAAGCATAGTGGGGTATCTAATCCCAGTTTGTTTCTTAGCTTTCGTGGGGTCAGGTGAGTGTGTTTTAAAGTTACTTTCGTTTTTGGGCTTCGAGCTCTCGGGGTGCGTGCGACGGCTTAGAGATTCTTTAACTTTATTTGTGTCTACCCTAAACCACCCTTTACGCCGTAAATATCAACTAGGGTCTTTCGTATAACCGCGGTGGCTGGCACGAATTTTACCGACCCTCTTAGCTCTAACTAAGTCAAGTTTTCACTTATAGCTTAATATTTATTACTGCTGAATTCCCTTGAGGGTGTGGCGTAGCAAGGCGTCTTGGGCTGGCATAAGATTTGATGTGCCTGATGCCTGCTCCTTGTCCCCGGTTGGGGGATTGAGGGCATTCTCACGGGGGTGCGGATACTTGCATGTATAAATTGGGCTAAAGCTGATAGTAAAGTCAGGACCAAGCCTTTGTGCATGTGGAGCTTTTCAGGGCCCGTCTTAACATCTTCAGTGTTATGCTTTGGTTAAGCTACACTAGC